ACTATTTCTCCAATCGAGTCACAAGTATCTGACATATTCATACCTAACGATTTTCCGCAAAGTGGCGGCGAAACGTATAACTTGTACAAATCTTTTCATTTTCCAATTCGATCCGATTCATTCGTTCGTAGAGCTATTTACTCGATCGCAGACATTTCTGGAACACCTCTAACGGAGGAACAAATAGTCAATTTTGAAAGAACTTATTGTCAGCCTCTTTCAGATATGAATCTATCTGATTCAGAAGGAAAAAACTTGCATCAGTATCTCAGTTTCAATTCAAACATGGGTTTGATTCACACTCCATGTTCTGAGAAAGATTTACCATCAGGAAAGAAGAAAAGACGGAGTCTTTGTCGAAAGAAATGCGTTGAGAAAGAGCGGATGTATAGAACCTTTCAACGAGATAGTGCTTTTTCAAATCTCTCAAAAAAATGGAATCTGCTCCAAACATATATGCCATGGTTCTTTACTTCGACAGGGTTCAAATATCTAAAATTCACCCTTTTAGATACTTTTTCAGGCCCATTGCCGATAATACTAATAAGTCAAAATTTTGTATCCACTTTTCATGATATTATGCGGAAAAAATGGTGGTCGATTCTTCCACCATGGAATCCACGATGGAATCGGATAAGGAAGATTTCGAGGAAGTGTTTACAGAATCTTCTTCTGTCCGAAGAAATGATTCATCGAAATCATGAGTCACCCGTTCCATTGATATGGACACATCTGAGATCACCAAATGCTCAGGAGTTCCTCTATTCAATCCTTTTCCTTCTTCTTGTTGCTGGATATCTCGTTTGTACACATCTTCTCTTTGTTTCCCGAGCCTCTAGTGAGTTACAGACAGACTTAGAAAGGATCAAACCTTTTATGATTCTATCATACGGGATTGAGTTGCAAAAATTTCTGGGTGAGTATCCTGCATATAAATATAAACTGAATTCTTTCTGGTTAAAGAATCTCTTTCTACTTGGTCTGGAACAATTAGTAGATTTTCTGGAAGAAATACTGGGTTATGTTTCTGGCGGCAACATGCTATTGGGTGGTGGTCCCGCTTATGGGGTCAAATTCATACGTTCTAAGAAGAACTATTTTCTTAGCTATCTCATCAGTATTCTACCAAATCCCATCAATCGAATCGCTTTTTCGAGAAATACGAGACATCTAAGTCGTACAAGTAAAGAGATCTATTCATTGATAATAAAAATAAAAGGGAACGGTGATTTTCTTTCTGATCAAATAGAATCTTGGTCACTCGTGAACGTTGATTGGGTTGATGATAAAACAGAATCCTGGTTGTTTGAGAACAGTAAATGGATTGATGCTGATGAGGAAGAAGAACGATTCTTGGCTCATTTCTCCACCTTAACGACAAAAAAAAGGATGGATCAAATTCTATTGAGTCTGACTCATACTCATAGTGATCATTTATCAAAAAACGACTCTGGTTATCAAACGGTTGAACAACCGGGATCAATTTACTTACGATACTTAGTTGACATTCATAAAAAGTATCTAATGAATTATGAGTTCAATAGATCCTGTTTAGCAGAAAAACGGATCTTCCTTGCTCATTATCAGACACTCACTTATTTACAAACCTCGTGTAGGACTAATAGTTCTCATTTCCCATCTCATCTTCGCGCAAGACCAAGACCCTTTTCGTTTCGCTCAGTCCTATCCCCTTCTAGGAATATTTTAGTGATAGGTTCTAAAGGACTTGGACGATCCTGTTTGGTCAAATACCTAGCGAAAAACTCCTATTTTCCTTTCATTATGTTATTTACGGACGAGTTTCGGGATGACGAGCCTAAAGAGTTTATGATGGACGATAGTGAGTTGGATGAGCTTGAGGGCGGCGTTTTTGATTATGATGATTTGGATGATGACGATTTTGATGATGACGATTTTGATGATATTGGCGATATCGATGCTGACTTTGATTTTGATATGGAGCTGTGGATAACTAGGATGGAAGCGCTAACTATATATACGACGTCGACAGTAGAAATGTTCCCGTTTGATACCACCTTTCAATTACAATTAGTTCGATTAGAATTCGCAAAAGCAATGTCCCATTGCATAATATGGATTCCAAACATTCATGATATGTCTGTGAGGGAGTCGAATTACTTATCCCTCGGTATATTAGAGAACTATATCGACAGAGATTGTGAAAGAGGTTCCACTAGAAATTTTCTTGTTATTGCTTCGACTCATATTCCCAAAAAACTGGATCCCGGTCTAATAGCTCCGAATAAATTCAATACATGCATTAAGATGCGAAAGCCTCTTATTCCACAACGGCGAAAGCACTTTTTCATTCTTTCCTATACTAGGGGATTTCACTTGGAAAAGAAAATGTTCCATACTAACGGATTCGGGTCCATAACCATGGATCCCTGTGCACGAGATCTTGTAGCACTTACCAATGAGGCCCTATCAATTAGTCTTGCACAGAAGAAATCAATTATAGACATGAATACAATTAGAT